TATATTTTATAATATTTATAGAAAAATTATTAACAATGGTTTAATTAAATATTTAATATAATATTAATTATATTAAATGTTTAATATAATTAATATTATATTAAATATTTAAATATAATATTAATTATATTAAATATTTAAATATAATATTAATTATATTAATTCTTTAACTTATTAAGAAAAATTATTATTAATTAAAATAATATATTGTAATTTATATGAATTGTAATTGTTTAATTTCCAATTTAGGTTTTAATATGAATATTATGAAAAAAAAGAAAAGAGAAATTATTTAATGTTTAATAATTATATTATATATATATTAATATAATTAAATATTTAATATAATATTAATTATATTAAATATTTAAATATAATATTAATTATATTAAATATTTAAATATAATATTAATTATATTAAATATTTAAATATAAAAAAAAAAAAAAAAAAATCTATGTGAAAAATAATACATATAAATAAAAAAATTTTTATAGTTTAAAAAATTTATTTAAAATTTATTTTACATATAAATTTTAGTGTTAAAATTAAATTATTTTAATAATAATTTAATTTAATATTTAGTAATTAATATTAAATATTTAAGAAATTAATATTTAGTAATATTTAAATTAATAACAAATTTTGTGCCAGCAGTTGCGGTTAAACAAAGATTAAATTAAATTTTATTAGTAAATTAATTAATAAAATATATTTTATAATAAAAATTTTAAATTATTAGGTGAAATTTTAATTTAATAAAATATTATTTAATTTTTATGATTTAATAAATTTTTTATAAAAAACTAGGATTAGATACCCTATTATTAAATTTTAAATTAAATATGCTAAAATAGTATATAATTATTTATTGAAACTTAAATAATTTGGCGGTATTTTAGTTCATTTAGAGGAACCTGTTTAATAATTGATAATCCACGAATAAATTTACTTAATTTATAATTTTGTATATCGTTGTTAAAAAAATATTTTTTAATAAAAATAATATTTTAAAATTAAAATTTAAACTAAATCAGATCAAGATGCAGATTATAATTAAGAATATAATGGGTTACAATAAATTTATTTAGATGAATATTATTATGAAATATATAATTGAAATTGGATTTAAATGTAATTTTATTTAATTTAATAAAATGATTAAAAATTAAAATATGTACATATTGCCCGTCGCTTTCATATGTAAGTAAATTGAAATAAGTCGTAACAAAGTAGAGGTACTGGAAAGTGTTTCTAGAAAGACAAATTAGAGCTTGATTTTAAAGTGTTTCATTTACATTGAAAAGAAATTATTTATTTAATTAATTTGAGGGGAAAAATTAATTAAATAAATAAATAATAAAAAAAATTTTATAGTTTTGATATTAAATTATTTTAATGGGGGTTAAAGTATTTAAATAGAAATAATTTTAAAATTTATAGGGAAATAGTATTGTAAAAGAATTTTGAAATAAGTGAAAATAAAATTGGTAAAAAGTAATTTTTATTTAGTGTATCTTGTGTATCAGAGTTTATTAAAAAATATTTTTTGAAAAAAAATTCTCGAATTTAAGAGAGATAATTAATTATTAAAGTTATTGTAATATAAATATTTTAAATAATTAATTGGAAATGAAATGTTAAATCGTTCTTAAATATATCTAGTTTTTTTAGAAAAAAATTTAATTTTAAATTAATAGTTTAATTTTATTTATAAATTAATTTATAAATAAAATTATTAATTTTATATATTAAGGGATAATCTTTAATTTAAATAAATATAATTTAAATTTTTTTTATTGAAAATTATATAATTTATATTGTTAATAAAATTTAATTTATTATAAATAATTTCATTCAAAATAAAATTTAATTAAAAATTTATTTTTATATAAAAAAATAATTTAAAATTTAATAAAATTAGATATAATGATAAAATTAGTATATAAATTAAATATATAATATAAATTTATTATTTAAATTAATTGAAAGGAATTCGGCAAAAATTTATATTCACTTGTTTAACAAAAACATGTCTTTTTGAAAATAATATAAAGTCTAATCTGCCCACTGATTTATAATAATTGAAGGGCTGCAGTATTTTGACTGTACAAAGGTAGCATAATCATTAGTCATTTAATTGGTGACTTGTATGAAGGATTGGATGAAATATAGACTGTCTCTTAATTAATGTGTAGAATTTAATTTTTTAATTAAAAAGTTAAAATAATTTAAAAAGACGAGAAGACCCTATAGAGTTTTATAGTTGATTTTATTTTAAATTATTTATAAAATTTATTAATTTAAATTTTTTTTAATTATTTTATTGGGGTGATAGAAAAATAAGAAAAACTTTTTTTAATAATAAACATAAATAAGTGAGAAAATGATCCAATTTTATTGATTATAAGAAAAAATTACCTTAGGGATAACAGCGTAATTTTTTTTTTTAGTTCAAATAAGAAAAAGAGTTTGCGACCTCGATGTTGGATTAAGGTAAAATTTAAATGCAGAAGTTTAAAATTTTGATCTGTTCGATCATTAAAACCTTACATGATCTGAGTTCAAACCGGTGTAAGCCAGGTTGGTTTCTATCTTTTAATAAATGAAATATTTTAGTACGAAAGGATTAAATATTTAAATTAAATTTAATTATTAGAATATCATTAAATAATATTAATATATAATGTTAAATATAAAATTATATATATATATATATATATAACTATTTTGGCAGAAAAGTGTAATGATTTTAGAAGTCATGAATGTATAATTAAATTATATAGATAGTATTGATAGTAAATGATATTTATATGATTTTTATTGGTTTATTAATTTTAATTATTGGAGTATTAATTGGTGTTGCTTTTTTAACTTTATTAGAGCGTAAAGTTTTAGGTTATATTCAAATTCGTAAGGGTCCTAATAAATTAGGATTAATAGGGATTTTACAACCTTTTTCTGATGCTATTAAATTATTTACTAAAGAACAAATTTATCCTAATTTTTCTAATTATATTATATATTATTTTTCTCCAGTTGTGGGATTTATTTTATCATTATTAATTTGAATAGTGATTCCTTATTATTTTAATTTAATTAGATTTAGATTAGGAATTATGTTTATTTTGTGTTGTATAAGTTTAGGAGTTTATACAGTTATGGTGGCTGGATGATCTTCAAATTCAAATTATGCTTTATTAGGGGGTTTACGAGCAGTTGCTCAAACTATTTCATATGAAGTAAGATTAGCTATAATTTTATTATCTAGAATTATTATAATTATAAGTTATAATTTATTGAGTTTTAATTTATATCAAAATATAATTTGATTTATTATTTTAATATTTCCTTTAAGATTATGTTGAATTAGATCAATATTAGCAGAAACTAATCGTACTCCTTTTGATTTTGCTGAGGGGGAGAGAGAATTAGTTTCTGGATTTAATGTTGAGTATAGAAGTGGGGGATTTGCTTTAATTTTTTTAGCAGAATATTCAAGAATTTTATTTATAAGTTTATTATTTTGTATTATTTATATAGGTGGATTTGATTTAACGATTTTTTTTTATTTAAAATTAACTTTAATTTCTTTTTTATTTATTTGAGTTCGAGGTACTTTACCTCGTTATCGTTATGATAAATTAATATATTTAGCTTGAAAAAGATATTTACCTGTTTCAATAAATTTTTTATTATTTTTTTTAGGTTTAAAAATTTTTTTAATTTAAATTGTTGATTAATTTTAGTATAAATTAATAGAATAATATAATTCTTTCTTAAGTTTTCAAAACAAATGCTTTTAACAAGCTCATTAATTAATTAAAAATTAAATTATCTCAATATTTATTAGTTAATGGATTGATAATAAAATAAGAGAAATAAAAAATAGTTAATAATTGTCCAGTAATAATATAGGGGTCTTCAACTGGTCGAGCTCCGATTCAAGTTAATAGAATAATTATTACTACTAAAGTTCAGAATAAAAATTGATTAATTGGATAAAATTGAATTCCTTGGATTTTTTTATTAAATGAAAAAGGAAGAATAATTAAAATTAAAATTGACATTACTAAAGCAATTACTCCTCCTAATTTATTAGGAATTGATCGTAAAATAGCATAAGCAAATAAAAAATATCATTCTGGTTGAATATGTTCAGGGGTAACTAAAGGATTAGCAGGAATAAAATTATCTGGGTCACCTAATAAATAAGGATTATTTAATGTTAAAATAATTAATAATAAAAGTAATATAATTGCTCCTAATAGGTCTTTGTAAGAAAAAAATGGATGAAAAGGAATTTTATCATAGTTTCTATTTAATCCTAGAGGATTGTTAGAACCTGTTTGATGGAGAAAGAGTAAATGAATTATAGTTATTATTAAGATAATAAAGGGTAGAAGAAAATGGAATGTATAAAATCGGGTTAAAGTTGCGTTATCTACTGAAAATCCTCCTCAGATTCAATTTACTAATATTGATCCTAAATATGGGATTGCTGATAATAAGTTAGTAATTACAGTTGCTCCTCAAAAAGATATTTGTCCTCAAGGTAAAACATATCCTATAAAAGCAGTTGCTATTAATAAAAATAAAATTATTACACCAATTATTCAGGTATGTTTTAAATTGAATGATTCATAATAAATACCTCGTCCAATATGAAGGTAAATACAAATGAAGAAGAAAGATGCTCCATTAGCATGTAAAGTACGAATTAGTCATCCATAATTTACATTTCGACAAATATAATTTACACTATAAAATGCTAATTCAATATTGGCTGTATAATATATGGTTAAAAATAATCCTGTTAAAATTTGGATTATTAAGCATAAAGCTAGTAGAGATCCAAAATTTCATCAATATGAAATATTGGAGGGTGAGGGTAGGTCAATTAGAGAGTTATTAATAATTTTTAAAATAGGATTTGATTTTCGTAAGATAATGAAGTTATTTTTATTTATCATTAATTAATTTATAGATCGAAGAGGGCCATAAAAAATATTAGTAATTTTTACTACAGCAATTAATGTAATAAATAAGTAAATGATTAATATTAATATAATTATAAAAGTTTGATTATTATATAATTTACTTAAATTAATTTTATTATCATTATTAATAAATATATTTAATGAAAAAAAATTATTTATATCAGAATTAAGAGAAAAATTTATTCAGTATAAATTATCAAATCATAAAAATGTACTGAAAATTAGAATAAAAAAAAAAAATATAATGAATAATTTAGTGTTAAAAGAGGGTTTGAATAATTCATTAGATGCAATACTTGATACATAAATAAATAAAACGAGTAATCCTCCTATAAATGTTAAGAATAAAATATATGAGAATCAATAAGTTTTAATTAATATGCCAGATAATAAACATATTAATAAGGTTTGTATAAGAATTATAAGACCTATTGAAAGAGGATTATTTAAAAATATTATAAAAATTGAAATGAAATAGATAATTAGAGATAAAAATATTTTTGTTATATCAAAGAATAGTTTAATAAAAATAATAATTTTGGAGATTATAGATAAAGAAATTCTTTTTCTTTGAAGTTTTTAAAGTAAAATACTTAATTTTGATTTACAAGACCAATGTTTTTTTTTAAACTATAAAAACTATTAATGATAATTTATATATGATTAATTTTTATTGTAATGTTTATTGTTGGTAATATAATTTTTGTTTTAAAGCATAAGCATTTATTAATTGTTTTATTAAGATTAGAATTTATTGTTTTAAGAATTTTTTTTTTTATATTAATTTTTTTAAGTTATATTGATTATGATATATATATATTAATAGTATTTTTAGTTTTTTCAGTTTGTGAAGGTGCTTTAGGATTATCTATTTTAGTTTCTTTAATTCGGACTCATGGTAATGATTATTTTCAAGGATTTAATTTATTGTAATTAATTAATAAAAATAAATAAAATAAATTAATAAAAAAAAAAATAAATGATAAAATTTTTAATAATAATAATATTTATATTTCCTATTTGTTTTATAAAAAATATGTTTTGAATGGTTCAAATAATATTATTTTTTATAATATTATTATATATAAATTTAAGAATAAGATTTGGGGTATTTTGTAATTTAAGATATATAATGTCTTGTGATATTATATCTTATGGTTTGATTTTATTGAGAATTTGAATTTCTATTTTAATAATCATAGCTAGAGAAAATATTTTAAAAGTAAATTTTTATGTTAATTTTTTTATATTTAATGTTATTTTTTTATTAATTATATTATATTTAACTTTTAGAGTAATGAATATATTTATATTTTATTTGTTTTTTGAGGGGAGATTAATTCCTACATTAATATTAATTATTGGTTGAGGGTATCAACCTGAACGAATTAAAGCTGGTATATATTTATTATTTTATACTTTATTTGTTTCTTTACCTTTATTAATGGGTATTATTTATATTTTTAATGAAATAAATAGAATAATAATTTATTTTTTAAAATTTATTAATATGGATATATATATATTATATTTTTGTATAATTATGGCTTTTTTAGTAAAGATACCTATATATTTTGTTCATTTATGATTACCTAAGGCTCATGTTGAGGCTCCAGTATCAGGTTCAATAATTTTAGCTGGGATTATATTAAAATTAGGGGGTTATGGGTTGTTACGATTAATGATTTTCTTACAACAAATTAATATAAAGTTAAATTATATTAGAATTGTAATTAGATTAGTTGGGGGATTTTATATTAGATTAAAGTGTTTTTGTCAAGTAGATATTAAATCTTTAATTGCATATTCTTCAGTTGCTCATATAAGTTTAGTAATTAGAGGAATTATAATTATAAATTATTGGGGATTTTTAGGTTCTTATATTATAATGATTGGTCATGGTTTATGTTCATCAGGGATATTTTGTTTAGCGAATATTAGTTATGAACGTTTACATAGTCGAAGATTATACATTAATAAGGGTATAATAAATTTTATACCTTCGATAAGATTGTGATGATTTTTATTAATATCATCTAATATAGCTGCTCCTCCTAGTTTAAATTTAATAGGGGAAATTAGATTGATTAATAGATTAATGAGATGATCATGATTTACAATAATTATATTAATATTAATTTCATTTTTTAGAGCTGGTTATAGATTATATTTATATTCATATATTCAACATGGTAAATATTATTTAGGTGTTTATAGTTATTATATAGGAGTTTCACGAGAGTATTTAATATTAATACTTCATTGATTACCTTTAAATTTTATAGTAATTAAAATTGATTATAGAATAATTTGATTTTATTTAAATAATTTAATAAAAAATATTGATTTGTGGTATCAAAAATATGAATAATATTCATTTTAAATTATAAATAATATTAAATATTCAATTTGTTTTATTTCTTTTTTTTTTTTGATAATAATAAGATTATTAAATTTTTGTTTAATAGTTTATTTTATTATAAATGATATAGTTATTTTTTTAGAGTGAGAAGTTATTTCTTTTAATTCAATAAGAATTATTATATCAGTTTTATTAGATTGAATGTCATTATTATTTATAATATTTGTATTTTTAATTTCTTCAGTAGTTATTTATTATAGAAAAAGATATATAAAATCTGAATTAAATTTGAGACGATTTATTATTTTAGTATTATTATTTGTTAGATCAATAATGATATTAATTATTAGACCTAATATTATTAGAATTTTATTAGGGTGAGATGGATTAGGTTTAGTTTCATATTTATTAGTAATTTATTACCAAAATTTAAAATCTTATAATGCTGGGATATTAACAGCTTTATCAAATCGTATTGGGGATGTATTTATTTTACTAAATATTTCTTGAATAATAAATTATGGGAGATGAAATTATATTTTTTATTTAGAATTTATAAATAATGATTTTGAAATAATAATAATTAGTTCTATAATTATTATAGCAGCTATAACTAAGAGTGCTCAAATTCCATTTAGATCTTGATTACCTGCAGCTATAGCTGCTCCTACTCCAGTTTCAGCTTTAGTTCATTCTTCTACTTTAGTAACTGCTGGAGTTTATTTATTAATTCGTTTTAATATGTTGTTATTAGATACTTTATTTTTAAAGATTTTATTATTATTATCAGGTTTGACTATATTTATGGCTGGGGTTAGAGCTAATTATGAATTTGATTTAAAAAAAATTATCGCATTATCTACTTTAAGACAATTAGGTTTAATAATAAGAATTTTAAGAATAGGTTTACCTGATTTAGCTTTTTTTCATTTATTAACACATGCTATATTTAAAGCTTTATTATTTATATGTGCTGGAGTAATTATTCATATAATAAATGATATACAGGATATTCGATTTATAGGGGGTATTAGTTTTTATATTCCATTAACTTCATTATGTATAAATATTTCTAATATAGCTTTATGTGGAATCCCCTTTTTAGCTGGATTTTATTCTAAGGATTTAATTTTAGAAATAGTAAGATTTAGAAATTTAAATTTATTAGTCTTTTTTTTATATTATATTTCTACAGGTTTAACAATATTTTATACAATTCGTTTAATTATATATTTAATAGTAAATGATTTTAATTTAATTAGAATTTATAATTTATATGATGAAGATTATATTATATTAAAAAGTATATTTGTTTTATTATTTATAAGAGTAACAAGAGGAAGTTTTTTAAGATGAATAATTTTTTCTTATCCTTATATAATTTATTTACCTTTAAATTTAAAAATAATAGTAATTTATGTGAGAATTGTAGGAGGTTTATTAGGGTATGTTATTAGAAATTCTCAATTTTATTCTGTTAATAAGTTTTTAATAACTTATAATTTAAGAAATTTTTTATGTTTAATATGATTTATACCTAATTTATCAACTTATGGAATTAGATATTATTTTCTTAATTTTGGTCAAAATTTATTAAAAAGTGTTGATATAGGTTGAAGAGAAGTTTATAGAGGTTGAGGTTTAGTAAAAATTATAAAAAATTATTCTATTTTTTATAATTTTTATCATATAAATAGATTAAAAATTTATTTATTTAGATTTATTATTTGAATAATAATTAGTTTATTTATATTACTATTATTATATTTAAATAGCTTATAAAATAGAGCATAATATTGAAGATATTAAGGAAATAGATATATTTTTAAATATTATAATATAAATAATATATATATATATATATATATATATATATAATTATATAAAATATTTATAAAAAATTTATATATTTTTATTATTACAATGAAAATGTAAGGTTTTATTTAAACTATATAAATTGTAATAAATTAAATGAAAGAAAGAAGAAGAAATATTAATGGAATTTAACCACTAAAAATTAAGTTAGCAGCTTATTTTTAAACTTTATATTTCTATTTAATTAATTTAATTTAATTATTTAATTGGAATTTTTATTCAATTTTATCATTAACAGTGATATACCTCTATTTTGGTTTCAATTAATAAATAGTATTTAAATAAGGAGGGTTTAAACTCTATCTTTTAAGTCGAAATTAAATGCAAAATTGCTTCTTATTTAAGATAAATTGAGTGTATATTCAATATTTTTTGAATGCAAATCAAATGTTTTATAAATAAACTATAATCCTATTTATTATATATATATATATATATATATACATAATAGGATTATATTTTAATATAATAATAATAATAGAAATAGTTATTTAATTAGTTCAATTTAATATATTTTGATTTCATTCATGATAAAGTCCTAAAATTAAAATAATTAAGAAAAAAAAACTAATTTTTGTTCATAAAATAAAATTTACTAATTTAAATAAGGGAATAATTGGGAAAATTAAGGCAATTTCTACATCGAAAATTAGAAAAATTACTGTGATTAAGAAAAAGTGAAGAGAAAAAGGAATTCGAGCTGAAGATTTAGGGTCAAATCCACATTCAAAGGGGGAAGATTTTTCACGGTCGGAAAATGATTTTTTTGATAAAATAATTGATAAAAATATTATAATATTAGAAATGATTATAATTAATAAGAAAATATTTATTATGAGAATAATTATTTATATTAAAAAAAATTAAACTTTTTGATTGGAAGTCAAATATACTAAATATATTATATAAATAATAAATTAATTTCCTCATCAATAAATAGAAATATAAAGGAATAATCAAACTACATCAACAAAGTGTCAATATCAGGCGGCTGCTTCAAATCCAAAATGATGATTTTTTGAAAAATGATTATTTAAATGGCGAATTAAACAAGTTAATAAAAATAAAGTACCAATGATAACATGTAATCCGTGGAATCCAGTAGCCATAAAGAAAGTTGAGCCATAAATTCTATCAGCGATAGTAAATGGAGCCTCTAAATATTCATAAGCTTGCAGAATTGTAAAATAAATTCCTAGAATAATAGTAATAAAAAGACCTTGAGTTGTTTGTGAATAATTATTTTCTATTAAAGCATGATGAGCTCATGTAACTGAAACTCCTGAACTAATTAAGATAATAGTATTAAGTAGAGGAATTTGAAATGGGTTAAAGGGGGTAATACTTATAGGTGGTCATATAGAACCAATTTCAATATTAGGGGATAAACTTCTATGAAAAAAAGCTCAAAAAAAAGATAAAAAAAAAAAGATTTCAGAAACAATAAATAAAATTATTCCTCATCGAAGACCTTTAGTTACTAAAATAGTATGTTTTCCTTGAAGAGTTCCTTCTCGACATACATCTCGTCATCATTGATATATAGTTAAAATAACAATAATATATCCTAAAATTAATAAATTTATATTAAAGTTGTGGAATCATTTTACTATACCAGTTACTAATGTTATGACTCCAATAGCTCCTGTTAAAGGTCATGGACTGTAGTCTACTAAATGAAATGGGTGATTATGATTGATTTTCATTAGTTTATTAATATATTTAATTAACTTCTCTAGAATATAATGTTCTTAAAATTGCAATAACATAGGATTGAATTACTGCTACAGCAGATTCTAAAATTAATAATAAAATTTGAATTAATACTAATAATATAATTATATAATGATTTATATTAGGACCAGTTCCTCTTAAAAGAGTTATTAATAAATGACCAGCAATTATATTAGCTGTTAAACGAACAGCTAAAGTTCCTGGTCGAATAATATTTCTAATTGTTTCAATTAATACTATAAAAGGTATTAAAATTGAAGGGGTTCCTTGGGGAATTATGTGAGTAAACATATGTTGAGAATTATTTAATCATCCATAAATTATAAATCTTAATCAAAGAGGAAGTGAAATAGAAAGAGAAAGAGTTAAGTGTCTTGTACTTGTAAAAATATATGGGAATAAACCTAAGAAATTATTAAATAAGATAAAAGTAAATATTGAAATGAAAATAAATGTTGATCCTTGAAAGTAATTGTTTTTTAATAAAGTTTTAAATTCATTATGAAGTTTAGAAAGAATGAAATTTCAAATTATAAAATGACGATTAGGAATTAATCAAAATGAATAAGGAATAAATATAATTCCTAAAATTGTTCTGATTCAGTTTAATGAAAGATTAAAAATGTTAGTTGATGGGTCAAAAATTGAAAATAAATTACTTATCATTTTCAAGTTAAATTATTTTTTTTAAAGTTATTAATTTTATTATTATTATTTTTATTAATATTAATATTAAAAATATAATAATTTATAATATTAAAAATTAAAAAAATAATAATAAAAAAAAAGAAAGATAATAATCAATTAATTGGTATTATTTGAGGAATAAAAGAATATTACTAAAGTAATAATTTAAATTTGACATATTTATGTTATAAATTAACTAATTCTTTCATTAGAAGTAATTGCTAATTTACTATAAAATGGTTTAAGAGACCAGTACTTGCTTTCAGTCATCTAATGAAGAATAATTATTAATTCAATTAATAAAATTTTTAATTGAGATTCTTTCAATTACAATAGGTATGAAACTATGATTTGCTCCACAAATTTCTGAGCATTGACCATAAAAAATTCCAGGACGGTTAATAAAGAAATTAGTTTGATTTAAACGTCCAGGATTGGCATCTACTTTGACTCCTAAAGATGGAATTGTTCATGAATGAATTACATCTGTAGCAGTTACTATAATACGAATTTGATTATTTATTGGTAAAATAATACGATTATCAACATCTAACAAACGAAAATTTCTAGGTTGAAGATCATTAGATGGAATTATATAAGAATCAAATTCAATATTATGAAAATCAGAATATTCATAACTTCAATACCATTGATGACCAATAGATTTCAATGTAATTAATGGATTATTTAATTCATCTAGTAAATAAAGTAAACGAAGAGATGGTAATGCAATAAAGATTAAAATAATAGCAGGTAAAATAGTTCAAATTAATTCAATTATTTGTCCTTCTAATAAAAATCGATTAATATATTTATTAAATAATAATCTTAATATTAAATATCCTACTAAGATTGTAATTATAATTAAAATAATTAAAGTATGATCATGGAAAAAAATAATTTGTTCTATTAATGGAGAAGCTCCATTTTGCAAGTTTAAATTAGATCATGTTGCTATTTCTAAAAAAAGGATGAATAACCTTTATAAATGGGGTTTAAATCCATTACATATAATCTGCCATATTAGAAATTTCTTAAAATAGGAAGTTCATTATAAGAATGTTCAGCAGGGGGTAGATTTTGATATCATTCAATTGAAGAAGATAAATTTAAAGAAAATAATGCAATTCGTTGATTAATTATAGATTCTCAAATAATAATTAATATTAATATAACAGCTAATAATGAAATGTATGATCCTAAAGATGAAATAATATTTCAAGAAATATAAGAATCAGGATAATCAGAATAACGACGAGGTATACCAGCTAGACCTAAGAAATGTTGAGGGAAAAAAGTTAAATTAACACCAATAAATATAATAAAAAATTGAATTTTTAGTATATAAGGATTTAAACATAAACCTGTAAATAAAGGGTATCAATGAATAAATCCTCCTATAATAGCAAATACAGCTCCTATAGAGAGAACATAATGAAAATGAGCTACAACATAATATGTATCATGAAGAGTAATATCAATTGAAGAATTAGATAAAATAACTCCAGTTAATCCTCCAACAGTAAATAAAAATACGAATCCTAATCTTCAAAGGATAGAAGGAGAATAGTTAATTTGTGTTCCGTGAAAAGTAGCTAATCAACTAAAAATTTTAATTCCTGTTGGAACAGCAATAATTATAGTGGCTGAAGTAAAATAGGCTCGAGTATCAATATCTATTCCTACGGTAAATATATGATGAGCTCATACAATAAATCCTAATAGTCCAATAGCTAATATAGCGTAAATTATTCCTAAACAACCAAAAGTTTCTTTTTTTCCTCTTTCTTGGGAAATAATATGAGAGATTATTCCAAATCCAGGTAAAATTAAAATATAAACTTCAGGATGACCAAAAAATCAAAATAAATGTTGGTATAAAATTGGATCTCCTCCTCCTGCAGGATCAAAAAATGAAGTATTTAAATTTCGATCTGTTAATAATATTGTAATAGCTCCTGCTAATACAGGTAATGAAAGTAAAAGTAAGAATGCAGTAATTCCTACAGCTCAAATAAATAAAGGTATTTGATCAAATATTAAATTATTTAATCGTATATTAATAATTGTAGTAATAAAGTTAATGGCTCCTAAAATAGATGAAATTCCTGCTAAATGAAGGGAAAAAATAGCTAAATCAACTGATCTACCTCTATGTGCAATATTAGATGAAAGTGGGGGGTACACTGTTCATCCAGTTCCTGCTCCATTTTCTACAACTCTACTTGAAATTAGTAAAGTTAGTGAAGGGGGTAGAAGTCAAAAACTTATATTATTTATACGAGGGAAAGCTATATCAGGAGCTCCTAATATAAGAGGGACTAATCAATTTCCGAATCCACCAATTATAATTGGTATTACTATAAAAAAAATTATGATAAAAGCATGAGCAGTTACAATAGTATTATAGATTTGATCATCACCAATTAAAGAGCCAGGATTACCCAATTCAGCTCGAATTAATAAACTTAAAGAAGTTCCTACTATCCCTGCTCAGATACCAAAAATAAAATATAAAGTTCCAATGTCTTTATGATTTGTTGAATAAAGTCATTTTCGCAATAAAAATAATAAAAATAATAAAAATAATAAAATGGCTGAGGATATAAGCGATAAATTGTAAATTTATTAACGAGAAATTTCTCTTTTATTATATAGCCTTATATTCAATAATGATATAAAATTGCAAATTTTAAGGAATATTAAATATAATATTAAGGCTTAAAGAGAAATTTTCTTTATAAATAATTTTGAAGATTATTAGTTTATTTTAACTTAAAACCTTATTATATAAAGAAAAAAGTTCTAATAATTATACCAAAAATTGAAATAAAAGAAGAAATGTTAATAATTAAAAGTTTATTATTTTTAATAAAAATTTTAAATCATTTTATTTTAATATAATTAAATAAAAAGGTTGAATAAACAATTCGAATATAAAAGAATAATAAAATTAAACTTATTATGATTAAAATAAAAGTTAATATATATAAATGGTTTATAATTAAAAAATTGATAATAATTCATTTAGGGAAAAATCCAATAAATGGGGGTAATCCTCCTAAAGATAAAAAATTAATTAATAAATTAATTTTAATTAAAGGATTTATATTGTTAATGAATAATTGGTTAATATAAAATATGTTTAAAATATAAAATAAAAGACATATAATTCTAATTAAAAAAGAATATATAACTAAATAGAATAATCATAAATTTTCTCTAATTATAATAGCAGATAATATTCAACTTAAATTATTAATTGATGAAAAAGCTATAATTTTTCGTAAAGAAGTTTGATTAAGACCTCCTAAGGCTCCAATAATAGCATTTAAGATAATAATTATGATAATAAAATTTTTATTAAAATAATAAGACAAAATAATTATGGGGGTAATTTTTTGTCAAGTTATTAAAATAAAACTATTAAATCAAGATAATCCTTCAATAATATTAGGGAATCAAAAATGGAATGGAGAAGCTCCTATTTTTATTAATATTGATGAATTGATTATAATTGATAAGAATAAATTTATTTCAAAATTTTTTAATAAAGATATTTTTATTAAAATAGAAAAAATGAAATTAATTGAAGCAATAGATTGAGTTAAAAAATATTTTAAAGATGCTTCTGTGGATAATAAATTATTAGAGTTAGAAATTAGGGGAATAAATCTTAATAAATTAATTTCTAAACCAATTCAACATCCTAGTCAGGAATTTGAAGAAATTGAAATTAATGTACTGAAAATTAGAATAAAAAAAAAAAATATTTTTGAAGAATTAAATAAATTAAAAATTTAAAATAAACAAGAAATGTTATTTATGAAATAAAAATTCATTAATTATGTTATAAATATATTTTAGTGTAAGAAGCATAATAGTTTTTGATACTATTGGGTATAGTTTAATTCTATAAAATATAATAAAGGTAAATGATAATTTACTTAATTTATCCTATCAGAATAATCCTTTAATCAGGCACTTTATTTATTTTAAAAAAAAGAATTTATCTTTATAGTTGGGGTATGAACCCAAAAGCTTATTTTAGCTTATTTTTAA